TTAAAAATAAGCTAAGTTAAGCTTTTGGGTTCATACCCCAACTATAAAGGTAATCCTTTTTTTTAAATTAATTAATAAAGTGCCTGATTAAAGGATTATTCTGATAGGATAAATTAAGTAAATTATTTTACCTTTATTATATTTTATAGAATTAAACTATATCTAACAGTATCAAAAACTATTGTGCTTCTTACACTAAAATATAATTTATAAAATAATGAATTTTTAATTCTTTAATATTTTTTATTTTAAATCTTTTTTTCTTTTAATTCCTCAAAAATATTTTTTTTTTTTATTGTAATTTTTAGAACATTAATTTCCATTTCTTCAAATTCTTGAATAGGCTGCTGAATTGGGTTAGAAATTAATTTATTAAGATTTATCCCCCTAATTTCTAATTCTAATAATTTATTAGCCACTGAAGCATCATTAAAATATTTTTTAACTCAATCTATTGCCTCTATTAATTTTTTATTTTCAATTTTAATTAAAATAATAATGTTAAAAAATTTTGAAATAAATTTTTTCTTATCAATTATAATTAATTCATCAATATTAATAAAAATAGGAGCTTCCCCATTCCATTTTTGATTCCCCAATATCGTAGAAGGATTATCCTGATTTAATAACTTTATTTTAATAACTTGACAAAAAATTACCCCCATAATTATTTTGTCTTATTATTTTAATAAAAATTTTATTCTTTTTATTATTATATTAAATGCTATTATTGGAGCTTTAGGAGGACTAAATCAAACATCATTACGAAAAATTATAGCATTTTCCTCTATCAATAACTTAAGATGAATATTATCCTCTATTTTAATTAGAGAAAACCTATGATTATTTTATTTAATTATATATTCTTTTATAATTAGAATTTTATGTTCAATTTTTTTTTTTTTTAATGTATTTTATATTAATCAACTATTTATTAATAATATATCCTCATTAATTAAAATTAATTTATTAATTAATTTTTTATCTTTAGGGGGACTACCTCCATTTATTGGATTTTTTCCTAAGTGAATTATTATTAATTTTTTAATTATAAATCAAATATATTTTTTAACTTTTATTTTAATTATAATAAGATTAATTTTACTTTTTTTTTATATTCGAATTATTTATTCTACTTTTATATTTAATTATCTTAAAATAAAATGATTTAAAATTTTTATTAAAAATAATAAATTTATAATAATCAATATATTCTCTTTTCTTTCTCTTTCAGGAATAATTCTTAGAACCTTTTTTTTCTTATAAAGGTTTTAAGTTAAGTTAAACTAATAGTCTTCAAAATTATTTATAAAGAAATATTCTTTAAGCCTTAGTATAATTTATTTACTCCTTAAAATTTGCAATTTTATATCATTATTGAATATAAGGCTAACTTAATAAAAGAGAAATTTCTCGTTAATAAATTTACAATTTATCGCTTATAACTCAGCCATTTTATTTATTTTCTTCTTTTCTGCGAAAATGACTTTATTCAACAAATCATAAAGATATTGGAACTTTATATTTTATTTTTGGTATCTGAGCAGGAATAGTAGGAACTTCTTTAAGATTATTAATTCGAGCAGAATTAGGAAATCCAGGTTCTTTAATTGGTGATGATCAAATTTATAATACTATTGTTACAGCTCATGCTTTTATTATAATTTTTTTTATAGTTATGCCAATTATAATTGGAGGTTTTGGTAATTGATTAGTACCTTTAATATTAGGAGCTCCTGACATAGCTTTCCCCCGAATAAATAATATAAGTTTCTGACTTCTTCCCCCTTCTTTAACTCTTTTAATTTCAAGAAGAATTGTAGAAAATGGAGCAGGAACTGGATGAACTGTCTACCCCCCACTCTCCTCTAATATTGCCCATAGAGGAAGATCTGTAGATTTAGCTATTTTTTCCCTTCACTTAGCAGGAATCTCATCAATTTTAGGAGCTATTAATTTTATTACAACAATTATTAACATACGATTAAATAACTTAATATTTGATCAAATACCATTATTTGTTTGAGCTGTAGGAATTACAGCATTTTTACTTTTATTATCATTACCTGTATTAGCTGGAGCTATTACTATACTATTAACAGACCGAAATTTAAATACATCATTTTTCGACCCAGCTGGAGGGGGAGACCCCATTCTTTATCAACATCTATTTTGATTTTTTGGACATCCTGAAGTATATATTTTAATTTTACCGGGATTCGGTATAATCTCTCATATTATTTCACAAGAAAGAGGAAAAAAAGAAACATTTGGATGTTTAGGAATAATTTATGCTATATTAGCTATTGGATTATTAGGGTTTATTGTATGAGCTCATCACATATTCACTGTAGGTATAGATATTGATACTCGAGCTTACTTCACATCTGCTACTATAATTATTGCTGTTCCCACAGGAATTAAAATTTTTAGATGATTGGCAACTTTCCATGGAACTCAAATTAATTATTCTCCCTCAATTTTATGAAGTTTAGGATTTGTATTTTTATTTACAGTAGGTGGATTAACAGGAGTTATTTTATCAAATTCATCTATTGATATTACATTACATGATACTTATTATGTTGTAGCCCATTTTCATTATGTTCTTTCTATAGGAGCTGTTTTTGCTATTATGGGAGGATTTATTCACTGATACCCTCTTTTTACAGGATTATGTCTAAATCCTTATTTATTAAAAATTCAATTTTTCATTATATTTATTGGAGTTAATTTAACTTTCTTCCCCCAACATTTCCTTGGTTTAGCAGGAATACCCCGTCGTTACTCTGATTATCCTGATTCTTACATTTCATGAAATATTATCTCATCATTAGGATCATATATTTCACTACTAGCTGTAATATTTATATTAATTATTATTTGAGAATCAATAATTAATCAACGAATTGCTTTATTTTCATTAAATTTACCATCCTCAATTGAATGATATCAAAATCTTCCCCCAGCTGAACATTCATATAATGAACTACCTATTTTAAGAAATTTCTAATATGGCAGATTATATGTAATGGATTTAAACCCCATTTATAAAGGTATATCCTTTTTTTAGAAATAGCAACATGATCTAATTTAAATTTACAAAATAGAGCTTCCCCATTAATAGAACAAATTATTTTTTTTCATGATCATACCTTAATTATTTTAATTATAATTACAATTTTAGTAGGTTATTTAATATTAAGATTACTTTTTAATAAATATATTAATCGATTTTTATTAGAAGGACAAATAATTGAATTAATTTGAACAATTTTACCTGCAATTACCTTAATTTTTATTGCTTTACCTTCATTACGATTATTGTATTTATTAGATGAATTAAATAACCCTTTAATTACTTTAAAATCTATTGGCCATCAATGATACTGAAGTTATGAATATTCAGATTTTCATAATATTGAATTTGATTCTTATATAATCCCATCAAATGAACTTCAACCTAATAGTTTTCGTTTATTAGATGTTGATAATCGTATTATTTTACCTATAAATAACCAAATTCGTATTATAGTAACAGCAACAGATGTAATTCACTCATGAACAATCCCTTCCTTAGGGGTAAAAGTTGATGCTAATCCAGGCCGATTAAATCAAACTAATTTTTTTATTAACCGACCAGGAATTTTTTATGGTCAATGTTCTGAAATTTGTGGAGCAAATCATAGTTTTATACCTATTGTAATTGAAAGAATTTCAATTAAAAATTTTATTAATTGAGTTAATAATTATTCTTCATTAGATGACTGAAAGCAAGTACTGGTCTCTTAAACCATTTTATAGTAAATTAGCAATTACTTCTAATGAAAGAATTAGTTAATTTATAACATAAATATGTCAAATTTAAATTATTACTTTAAGTAATATTCTTTTATTCCTCAAATAATACCTATTAACTGATTAATATCTTTTTTTTTTTTTATTATAATTTTTTTAATTTTTAATATTATAAATTATTATATTTATAATATTAATATCAATAATAATATAAATAACAATATAAATATAAAAAAAAAAAATTTAAATTGAAAATGATAAGTAACTTATTTTCAATCTTTGATCCATCAACTAATATTTTCAATATCTCATTAAATTGAATTAGAACGATCTTAGGAATTTTATTCATTCCTTATTCATTTTGATTAATTCCCAATCGTCATTTTATATTATGAAATTTTATCCTTTCTAAACTTCATAATGAATTTAAAACACTTTTAAAAAATAATTATTTTCAAGGATCAACATTTATTTTCATTTCAATATTTACATTTATCCTATTTAATAATTTTTTAGGATTATTCCCTTATATTTTTACTAGAACAAGTCATTTAACTTTATCCCTATCAATCTCTCTCCCCTTATGATTAAGATTTATAATTTATGGATGATTAAATAATTCCCAACATATATTTATTCATATAATCCCTCAAGGAACACCTTCAATTTTAATACCATTTATAGTATTAATTGAAACAATTAGAAATATTATTCGACCGGGAACTTTAGCAGTACGATTAACAGCTAACATAATTGCAGGCCATCTATTAATAACTCTTTTAAGAGGAACAGGACCCAATATAAACCATTATATAATTATATTCTTAGTTTTAATTCAAATTTTATTATTAGTTTTAGAATCGGCAGTTGCGGTTATTCAATCTTATGTTATTGCAATTTTAAGAACTTTATATTCTAGAGAAGTAAATTAAAAATTAATGAAAATTACACATAATCACCCATTTCATTTAGTAGATTATAGTCCATGACCTTTAACAGGAGCTATTGGAGTTATAACCTTAGTAACAGGTATAGTTAAATGATTTCACAATTTTAATTTAAATTTATTAATTTTAGGATATATTATTATTATTTTAACTATATATCAATGATGACGAGATGTATGTCGTGAAGGTACATTACAAGGTAAACATACTTTATTAGTTACCAAAGGTCTTCGTTGAGGAATAATTTTATTTATCGTATCAGAAATTTTCTTTTTTGTTTCATTTTTCTGAGCATTTTTTCATAGAAGATTATCACCTAATATTGAAATTGGATCAACATGACCTCCTATAAGAATCACACCATTTAATCCATTTCAAATTCCCTTGCTTAATACAATTATTTTAATTAGATCAGGAGTTTCTGTTACATGAGCTCATCATGCTATTATAGAAAACAATAATTCTCAAACTACACAAGGATTATTTATTACAATTATTTTAGGAATTTACTTTACAATTCTTCAAGCCTATGAATATTTCGAAGCTCCATTTACTATCGCTGATAGAATTTATGGATCAACTTTTTTTATAGCAACAGGATTTCACGGATTACATGTTATTATTGGAACTTTATTTTTATTAATTTGCTTAATTCGACATCTAAATAACCATTTTTCAAGAAACCACCACTTCGGATTTGAAGCAGCTGCATGATATTGACATTTTGTAGATGTAGTTTGATTATTCCTTTATATTTCTATTTATTGATGAGGAAACTAATTATTTATATAATATATTTAGTATATTTGACTTCCAATCAAAAAGTTTAAAAATTTTTAATATAAATAATTATTCTTATAATAAATATTTTTATTATTATTGCCCTTATTTCTAATATTCTTATATTTTTATCAATTATCTTATCAAAAAAATCATTTTCGGATCGGGAAAAATCATCCCCATTTGAATGTGGGTTTGATCCTAAATCTTCAGCCCGTATTCCATTCTCTCTTCACTTTTTTTTAATTACAGTTATTTTTTTAATTTTTGATGTAGAAATTGCTTTAATTTTCCCTATTATTCCCCTATTTAAAATAGTAAATTTTTTTTTATGAACAAAAATCAGATTTTTCTTCTTAATTATTTTAATTTTAGGACTTTACCATGAATGAAATCAAAATATATTAAATTGAACAAATTAAAATTATAAAATAATATTATAAAAGGATTATAGTTTATAAAAACATTTGATTTGCATTCAAAAAATATTGAATATTCAATTTATCTTATAACCAAAATTACATATATATATATATATATATATATATATATATACTTCTTTTTTTTTGTTTATATAATTTAAATAAGAAGCAAAAATTGCATTTAATTTCGACTTAAAAGAATGAGTTTAATTAACTCCTTATTTTTAATTGAAACCAAAATAGAGGTATATCACTGTTAATGATAAAATTGAATAAAAATTCCAATTAAAGAAATATAAAGTTTAAAAATAAGCTGCTAACTTAATTTTTAGTGGTTAAATTCCATTAATATTTCTATTTCTTCTTCTTTTTTATTTATATAGTTTAATTTAAAACTTTACATTTTCATTGTAAAAATAAAATAATAATTTTTTATAAATAAATTAATTATTAATTAAATTATTTAAAAATAAAACCTATTTCCTTAATATCTTCAATATTATGCTCTATTATTATAAGCTATTTAAATATAATAATAATATAAATAAACTAATTATTATTCAAACAATAAATCTAAATAAATAAATTTTTAAATTATTTATTTGAAATAAATTATAAAAAATTGAATATTTTTTCATGATCATTATTAAACCTCACCCTCTATAAACTTCACTTCAACCTATATCAATATTCTTTAATAATTTTTGTCCAAATCTAAGAAAATAATATCTTAATCCATAAGTTGATAAATTAGGTATAAATCATATTATACATAAAAAATTTCTTAAATTATAAGTTATCAAAAATTTATTAACAGAATAAATCTCTATATTACTCACCAAATAACCTATTAAACCCCCAATAATTCTAACATAAATTACTATTATTTTTATATTAAAAGGTAAATAAATTATATAAGGGTAAGAAAAAATTATTCATCTTAAAAATCTCCCTCTAATAATTCTTATAAATAATAAAACAAATATTCTCTTTAATATAATATAATCTTCATCATATAAATTATAAATTCTTATCAAATTAAAATCTCTGATTATTAAATACATAATCAAACGAATAGTATAAAATATTGTTAAACCTGTAGAAATATAATATAATAAAAAAACTAATAAATTTAAATTTCTAAATCTAACTAATTCTAAAATTAAATCCTTAGAATAAAACCCAGCTAAAAAAGGAATACCACATAAAGCTAAATTAGAAATATTTATACACAAAGATGTTAAAGGAATATAAAATCTAATACCCCCTATATAACGAATATCTTGTATATCATTCATTATATGAATAATTACACCCGCACACATAAATAATAAAGCCTTAAATATAGCATGAGTTAATAAATGAAAAAATGCCAAATCTGGTATTCCTATTCTTAAAATTCTTATTATCAACCCTAATTGTCTTAATGTAGATAAAGCAATAATCTTCTTTAAATCAAACTCATAATTAGCTCTAATACCTGCTATAAATATAGTTAATCCAGATAATAATAATAATAATTTTAAAAAAAAAGTATCTAATAATATTAAATTAAAACGAATTAATAAATATACACCAGCTGTTACTAAAGTTGATGAATGAACTAAAGCTGAAACAGGTGTAGGAGCAGCTATAGCTGCTGGCAATCAAGATCTAAAAGGAATTTGAGCTCTTTTTGTTATTGCAGCTATAATAATTATTCTTCTAATTATTATTATTTCTCAATCATTTTTTATAAATTCTAAGTAAAAAATATAATTTCATCTACCATAATTTATTATTCAAGAAATAACCAATAAAATAAAAACATCACCAATTCGATTTGATAATGCTGTTAATATACCAGCATTATAAGATTTTAAATTTTGATAATAAATAACTAACAAATAAGAAACTAAACCTAACCCATCTCAACCTAATAAAATTCTAATAATATTAGGACTAATAATTAGTAACATTATTGAAGTTACAAATAATAATACTAAAATAATAAAACGACTTAAATTTAATTCAGATCTTATATATCTTTTTCTATAAAAAATAACCACAGAAGAAATTAAAAAAACAAATATTATAAATAATAATGATATTCAATCTAATAAAATAGATATAACAATATTTATAGAATTAAAAGAAATAATTTCCCACTCTAAAAAAATAACTATATTATTTATAATAAAATAAATTATTAAAATAAAATTCAACAATCTTATTATCATTAAAAAAAAAAAAGAAATAAAACAAATAGAATATTTTAAATTATTTATAATTTAAAATGAAATTTTATTCATATTTTTGATACCACAAATCAATATTTTAATTAAATTATTTAAATAAAATCAAATCATTCTATAATCAATTTTAATTACTATTAAATTTAAGGGTAATCAATGTAATATTAATATTAAATATTCCCGTGAAACACCAGTATAATATCTATAAATACCTGAATAATATTTCCCATGTTGAATATAAGAATATAAATATAATCTATACCCAGCACTAAAAAAAGAAATTAACATTAATATAATTATTGATAACCAAGATCAACTTATTAATCTATTAATTAAACTAATTTCTCCTATTAAATTTAATCTAGGAGGTGCGGCTATATTAGAAGATATTAATAAGAATCATCATAATCTTATTGAAGGTATAAAATTTATTATCCCCTTATTAATGTATAAACTTCGTCTATGAAGACGTTCATATCTAATATTAGCTAAACAAAATATTCCAGATGAACATAAACCATGTCCAATTATCATAATATATGAACCTAAAAATCCTCAATAATTCATAATTATAATCCCTCTAATAACTAATCTTATATGAGCTACAGATGAATATGCAATCAAAGATTTAATATCAACCTGACAAAAACATTTTAATCTAATATAAAAACCCCCCACTAATCTAATAACAATTCTAATATAATTTAACTTTAAATTAATTTGTTGAAGAAAAATTATCAAACGTAATAATCCATACCCCCCTAACTTTAATATAATCCCAGCTAAAATTATAGAACCAGAAACAGGAGCTTCTACATGAGCCTTAGGTAATCATAAATGAACAAAATATATAGGTATTTTCACTAAAAAAGCCATAATCATACAAAAATATAATATATATATATTTATATTAATAAATTTTAAAAAATAAATTATTATTCTATTTATTTCATTAAAAACATAAAAAATTCCTATTAATAAAGGTAAAGAAACAAATAAAGTATAAAACAATAAATATATTCCAGCTTTAATTCGTTCTGGCTGATATCCCCAACCAATAATTAATATTAAAGTAGGAATTAATCTCCCCTCAAAAAATAAATAAAATATAAATATATTTATAATTCTAAAAGTTAAAAATAATATAATTAATAAAAAAATTACATTAAAAAGAAAAAAATTAATATAAAAATTAACCTTATATACATTTTCTCTAGCTATAATTATTAATACTGAAATTCAAATTCTTAATAAAATTAAACCATAAGATATAATATCACAAGACAATATATATCTTAAATTACAAAATACTCCGAATGTTATAGTTAAATTTATAAATATAAATATTATAACAAATAATATCATTTGAACCATTCAAAATATATTTTTTATAAAACATATAGGTATAATAAAAATTATTATTATTAAAAATTTTATCATTTATTTTTTTTTTTACCTTAAATTAAAACTATAATAAATTAAAACCTTGAAAATAATCATTACCATGAGTACGAATTAAAGAAACTAAAATAGATAAACCTAATGCACCTTCACAAACTGAAAATACTAAAAAAACCATTAATATATACAAATCATATTCAATATAACCTAAAAAAATCAACATAAAAAAAAAAATTCTTAAAACAATAAATTCTAATCTTAATAAAATAATTAGCAAATGTTTATGCTTTAAAACAAAAATAATATTTCCAATAATAAATATAACAATAAAAATTAATCACATATAAATTATCATTTATAGTTTTTATAGTTTAAAAAAAACATTGGTCTTGTAAATCAAAATTAAGTATATTACTTTAAAAACTTCAAAGAAAAAGAATCTCTTTATCAATAATCTCCAAAATTATTATTTTAATTAAACTATTCTTTGATTTGAAATTACAAAAATATTATTATCTATATTAATCTTATTTATTTCTATTTTTATAATATTTTTAAATAATCCATTATCAATAGGATTAATAATTCTATTTCAAACCTTATTAACATGTATATTATCAGGAATACTAATTAAAACATATTGATTTTCTTATATTTTATTCTTAACTTTCCTAGGAGGTTTATTAGTATTATTTATTTATGTTTCTAGAATTGCCTCTAATGAATTATTTAAACCTTCATTTAACGCTAAATTATTATTTATTATTTTTTTATCATTTTTAATATTAATTCAAACTGTATTTATAAATAATTTATTTTGAATAAATTTTTCTTTTAATTCAGATATAAATAATTTTATATCATTATCTTTATTTTTTAATAATGAAAATAAAATTAACTTAAATAAAATTTACAATAATCAAACTTTTATAATTATATTAATATTGATTATTTATTTATTTATTACATTAATTGCAGTAGTAAAAATTACTAATATTTTTTATGGACCTCTACGATCTAAAATATAATACTTTATATATATATATATATATATATATATATACAAATGATAAATAACAATAAGTTTATTTTAATACGAAAAATTAACCCCATTATTAAAATCTTAAATGGATCATTAATTGATCTACCCTCACCATCAAATATTTCCTATTGATGAAATTTTGGATCATTACTAGCTTTATGTTTAATTATTCAAATTTTAACTGGACTATTTTTAACTATATATTATACAGCTAATATTGAATTAGCATTTTATAGTGTTAATTATATTTGTCGAAATGTTAATTACGGGTGATTAATTCGAACTTTACATGCTAATGGTGCATCATTTTTTTTTATTTGTATTTATATTCATATTGGACGAGGAATTTATTATGAATCATTTAATTTAAAACATACATGAATAATTGGAGTAACAATCCTATTTTTATTAATAGCAACAGCTTTTATAGGATATGTATTACCTTGAGGTCAAATATCTTTCTGAGGGGCAACAGTAATTACTAATTTATTATCAGCAATCCCTTACCTAGGATCCATATTAGTTAATTGAATTTGAGGAGGATTTTCTGTAGATAATGCAACATTAACTCGATTTTATACTTTTCATTTTTTACTACCATTTATTATTTTAATAATAACTATAATTCATTTATTATTTCTTCATCAAACAGGATCTAATAATCCTTTAGGTTTAAATAGAAATTATGATAAAATTCCTTTTCATCCTTTTTTTTCTTATAAAGACCTATTAGGAGCTATCATATTATTATTTTTTCTTATTATATTAACCTTAATTAACCCATATTTATTAGGAGACCCAGATAATTTTATTCCAGCCAATCCTTTAGTAACTCCAGAACATATTCAACCAGAATGATACTTTTTATTTGCTTATGCTATTCTTCGATCAATCCCCAATAAATTAGGAGGAGTAATTGCTTTAGTAATGTCTATTTTAATTTTAGTTATTTTACCTTTTACCTTCAATAAAAAAATTCAAGGAATTCAATTTTACCCATTAAATCAATTCTTATTTTGAACTTTAGTAACTATAATTATCTTATTAACTTGAATTGGTGCACGACCAGTTGAAGACCCTTATATCATCACAGGACAACTTTTAACTATTTTATATTTTTCATATTTTATTATTAATCCATTAATAAATAAATATTGAGATAATTTAATTTTTAATTAAAATTAATGAGCTTGATATAAGCATTTGTTTTGAAAACTTAAGAAAGAATATATAATTCTATTAATTTATACTAAAAATAATCAATATTTTATATTAAAAAAATTTTTAAACCTAAAAAAAATAATAAAAAATTTATTGATACTGGTAAATATCTTTTTCAAGCTAAATATATTAACTTATCATAACGATAACGAGGTAAAGTACCCCGCACTCAAATAAATAAAAAAGAAATAAAAACTAATTTTAAATAAAAAAAAATAGTTAGATTAAAACCACCTATATAAACTATAACAAATAATAAACTTATAAATAAAATTCTAGAATATTCTGATAAAAAAATTAAAGTGAAACCCCCTCTTCTATATTCAACATTAAATCCTGAAACTAACTCTCTTTCACCCTCAGCAAAATCAAATGGTGTCCGATTAGTTTCAGCTAATATAGATCTAATTCAACATAATCTTAAAGGAAATATTAAAATAATAAATCAAACTATATTTTGATAAAAATAAAATCTTAACAAATTATAATCTATAATTATAATAATTCTAGATAATAAAATTATAGCTAATCTAACCTCATAAGAAATAGTTTGAGCTACAGCTCGCAAACCCCCTAATAAAGCATAATTAGAATTAGAAGACCATCCCGCTACTATAACAGTATAAACACCTATTCTTAAACAACATAAAATAAATAAAATTCCTAAATTAAAACTAATTAAATTAAAATAATAAGGAATTACCATTCAAATTAATAAAGATAATGTAAACCCAACAATAGGTGAGAAATAGTATATAATATAATTAGAAAAATTAGGATAAGTTTGTTCTTTAGTAAATAACTTAATAGCATCTGAAAAAGGTTGTAATAAACCTATAAACCCCAATTTATTAGGACCTTTTCGAATTTGAATATAACCTAAAACTTTACGTTCTAATAAAACTAGAAAAGCAACCCCAATTAAAACACCAATAATTAAAATTAATAAACCGATAAAAATTAAATATAAATCATTTAATAACATATACTATCTATATAATTTAATTTATACATTTATGACTTCTAAAATCATTACATTTTTCTGCCAAAATAGTTTTTTAAAAACTAAATTATCTTATTTAATTATTTTCATTATATATATATATATATATATATTATAAATAGATTAAATAAATATTTATTATTAATTAAAAATTTTTAAATTTAATTAATAAAATTCATAAATTAAAATTTAATTTAAATACTTAATCCTTTCGTACTAAAATATTTTTTTTTTTAAAAGATAGAAACCAACCTGGCTCACACCGGTTTGAACTCAGATCATGTAAGATTTTAATGATCGAACAGATCAAAATTTTAAACTTCTGCATTTAAATTTTATCTTAATCCAACATCGAGGTCGCAAACTCTTTTTTTTATTTGAACTAAAAAAAAAAATTACGCTGTTATCCCTAAGGTAATTTTTTCTTATAATCAATATAATTGGATCAATTTTTCACTTATTTATGTTTACAATTAAAAAAAGTTAAATTTATTTTTCTATCACCCCAACAAAATATTTAATCTTATTTAAATTTATTAATTTATAAATAATTATAATCAAATGAAATATAAAACTCTATAGGGTCTTCTCGTCTTTTTAATATATTTTAACTTTTTAATTAAAAAATTAAATTCTATAAATTAATTAAGAGACAGTTTATATCTCATCCAATCCTTCATACAAGTCATCAATTAAATGACTAATGATTATGCTACCTTTGTACAGTCAATATACTGCAGCCCTTCAATATTTAAAATCAGTGGGCAGATTAGACTTTATATTATTTACAAAAAGACATGTTTTTGATAAACAAGTGAATATAAATTTTTGCCGAATTCCTTTTAATTAATTTAATTAATAAATCAAATTTATTAAATAATTTTTATATACTAATTTTATCATTATAACTAATTTTAATTTAATTAAAAATTATTTTTTTATATAAAAATAAATTTTTTATTAAATTTTATTTTAAATGAAATTATTTATAACAAACTAAATTTTATTAACAATATAAATTATACAATTTTCAAAATATTTACCCCAATTATATTTATTTAATTTAAAGATTATCCCTTAAATTATAAAATTTAAAATTTTTATTTATTAATTAATTAATAAATAAATTTATAATAAATTTAAAATTAAATTTTTTTCTAAAAAAACTAGATATATTTAAAAACGATTAACATATCATTTCCAATTAATTATTAAAAATATTTATGCCACAATAACTTTTATAATTAATTATCTCTTTTAAATTCGAGAATTTTTATTAACAAAAAATATTTTTTAATAAACTCTGATACACAAGATACATTAAATAAAAATTACTTTTAAATAAATTAATATTTAATTTATTTCAAAATTCTTTCACAATACTAATTCACTATAAATTTTTAAATTTTTTCTATTAAAATACTTTAACCCCCATTAAAATAAATTAACTTTATTATTATTTAAAAATTCTTTTATTAATTCTAAATCATTAATTTTTCCCCTCAAATTAATTAAAATTTTAATATCTTTTCAATGTAAATGAAACACTTAATACTCAAGCTCTAATTTGTTCTTTCTAGAAACACTTTCCAGTACCTCTACTTTGTTACGACTTATTTCAATTTTTTTTTATATGAAAGCGACGGGCAATATGTACATATTTTAATTTATAATCATTTTATTAAATTAAATAAAATTACATTTAAATCCAATTTCAACTAATTTTTACAAATTAATATTCATTTAAATAAATTTATTGTAATCCATTATATTCTTAATTATAATCTGCATCTTGATCTGATTTAATTTATTTTTTAATTTTTAAATATTACTTTTATTAAAAAATATTTTTTTAACAACGATATACAAAATTAAAAATTAAGTAAATTTATTCGTGGATTATCAATTATTAAACAGATTCCTCTAAATGAACTAAAATACCGCCAAATTGTTTAAGTTTCAATAAATAATTAATTACTATTTTAGTATTTTTAATTTAAAATTTTAATAATAGGGTATCTAATCCTAGTTTTTAAAAAAAAATTATTAAATCATAAATTTTAAATAATATTTTATTAAATTAAAATTTCACCTAATAATTTAAAATTTATATTATTATTATTATTATTTATTAATTTAACTAATAAAATTTAATTTAATCTTTGTTTAACCGCAACTGCTGGCACAAAATTAGTTATTAATTTAAATATTACTAAATATTAATTTCTTAAATATTTTAATATTAATTACTAATTTAATTATAAAATTTATTATTTAAATAAACTAATATTAACACTAAAATTTATATGTAAAATAAACTTTAAATAAATTTCCCAAACTACAAAAATTTTTATTTATATGCATAATTTTTCACATAGATTTTTTTTTTTTTTTTTTTATATATAAATATTTTAATATATATTATAAATAAATTTATATTAAAATATTTAATATAATTATTAAATATTAAATAATCTCTTTTTCTTTTTTTTTCATACTATTCATATTAAAACCTAATTTGGAAATTAAACAATATATATTCATAAAAATTACTATATATTAATATAATTAATAATAATTTTTCTTAATAAGTTAATGAATTATTAAATATATTAATATATTAAATTTTTAATTAATTTAAATTTATATTAATTATGTAAATGTTTAATATATATATATATATATATGTATATATATATACATACACATACGTATGCATATATATATATATATATACATATATAATTTACTTTATAAATTAATTTAGACCATTTTTAATAAATTTTCTATAAAAGAAAAAAAAATTA